ATGCTATGTTCTACAAACCATAAGGATATTGGTACGTTGTATTTGTTGTTGGCTTTGTGGTCTGGGTTAGTTGGGTTGGCTTTAAGGCTTTTGATTCGGTCAGAGTTAGGGCAGCCTGGTAGGTTGTTGGGGGATGATCAGTTGTATAATGTTATTGTTACAGCACATGCTTTTATGATAATTTTCTTTTTGGTTATACCTATAATGATTGGCGGTTTCGGGAATTGGCTTATTCCGCTGATAATTGGGGCTCCTGATATGGCTTTTCCTCGTTTGAATAATTTGAGGTTTTGGTTGCTTGTGCCAGCTCTTTTTTTATTGTTGAGATCTTCGTTAGTGGAGAGTGGTGTGGGGACTGGGTGGACGGTTTATCCACCTTTGTCTGGGAATGTTGCTCATTCTGGGGCTTCAGTAGATTTGGCTATTTTTTCGTTGCATCTAGCTGGTGCTTCTTCTATTTTGGGTGCTATTAACTTTATTTCTACTGTGGGGAATATGCGGTCTCCTGGTGTGGTGGCTGAGCGTATTCCGTTGTTTGTTTGAGCTGTGACGGTAACAGCGGTTTTGTTGGTTGCGGCGTTGCCTGTGTTGGCTGGGGCGATTACGATGTTGCTTACTGATCGTAATCTTAACACTTCATTTTTTGATCCAACTGGGGGAGGCGATCCTATTTTATATATACACTTGTTTTGGTTTTTTGGGCATCCTGAAGTGTATATTTTAATTTTGCCGGGGTTTGGTATAATTTCGCACATTGTGATGCACTATGCTGGAAAAAAGCAGGTTTTTGGTTATTTGGGGATAGTGTATGCCATTGTGTCAATTGGGGTGTTGGGGTTTATTGTTTGGGCTCACCATATGTTTACTGTGGGCATGGATGTGGACACTCGAGCTCATTTTACTGCTGCAACAATGATTATTGCTGTGCCAACTGGTATTAAGGTTTTTAGGTGGTTAGCAACTATTCACGGTTTTGTTAATAAGACTGAGCCGCCAATTATGTGGGCTTTAGGGTTTATTTTTTTGTTTACTGTTGGTGGATTGACTGGGATTGTGTTATCAAATTCTTCGCTTGATATTGTATTACATGATACTTACTATGTGGTGGCCCATTTTCATTACGTGTTGAGGATGGGAGCTGTTTTTGCGTTGTTTAGAGCTTTTAGGTACTGGTATCCGTTAGTTTCTGGGGTTACTTTTCATGCCGTTTGGAGAAAGGTTCACTTTGTTTTGATGTTTGTTGGTGTTAACTTAACCTTTTTCCCACAACATTTTTTGGGTTTGGCTGGGATGCCACGGCGGTATTCTGATTATCCTGATAGGTTTGCAAAGTGAAATGTGGTGTCTTCTTGGGGGTCGTTGATTTCTTTTGTTTCTGTGCTGTTGTTTATGTTTATATTGTTGGAGTCGTTTGTTTCTCAGCGGTCTGTTATTTGGGGAAGGGCATTGGGGACTTCTTTTGAATGGCAGGATGGTGTTTTTCCTGCTTCGTTTCACTCTAATAGACAAGTTGCAAAAGTTGTCTTATTATCTAATTAATAAAGAGGTGAATAGTTAGAATGCTACGTAATCCTTTTCATTTGGTTGAGTTTAGTCCGTGACCTTTTACTGCGGCAAGTGGGGCGTTGTTTTTAACTGTTGGGTTAGTCAGGTGGTTTCATGGTAAGGGTGTGGGTTTGATATTATTAGGGCTTTTAGTAATTATTCTAACTATAGTTCAGTGGTGGCGAGATGTGGTACGGGAGGGCACTTATCAGGGTTACCATACTAGTTGGGTTAGTATAAATCTTCGTTGGGGAATGGTTTTGTTTATTTTTTCTGAGGTATGTTTCTTTTTTGCGTTTTTTTGGGGGTTTTTTCACAGCAGGTTGGTTCCTAGTGTTGAGTTGGGTTGTGTTTGGCCGCCAGTAGGTATTTTGCCGTTGAATCCGTTTAAGGTTCCGTTGTTGAATACGGCCGTGCTATTGGGTTCTGGTGTGAGGGTTACTTGGGCTCATCATGCGTTGATGGCTGGAAACCGTGAAGAAGCTTTGTATGGTTTAGGTTTGACTGTATTTTTGGGCTTGTATTTTACTGTTTTACAGTGGGGGGAGTATCAGGAGGCATCATTTAGGGTTGCTGATAGGGTTTATGGGTCTACTTTTTTTGTTATAACGGGGTTCCACGGATTACATGTTTTAATCGGTAGGGCTTTTTTGATTGTTTGTACGGTTCGATGCTATTTGCATCATTTTTCTACTTCGCATCATTTTGGGTTTGAGGCTGCTGCATGATATTGGCATTTTGTTGATGTGGTTTGAATCTTTTTGTATTTGTGTATTTATTGGTGGGGGTCTTAGGTAGTAGGCTTTAAGTTGGAATGTTAATGGATATTTTTTCCTCTTTGGATGCTGGGGTATATTCCGGGTTTAGTATTTGGGGTTTTGTGTGATTGAGGGGTTTTGTGGGGCTGTTAATTTCACTGGTGCAGTTTTGGGCCGGAGTTCCTGGTGTTATGGTTGTTTTTTCTTTGCTGGTCGAGTTAATTACTGGGTTAGTGAAAAGTTGTTCAGGCAAGTTTTTTGGGGGTTTTGCTTTGGGTCAGATTACTTTATTTGTAATAATTTTTATTGTGAATATTTCTGGGATGGTGCCTGATGTTTTTAGGCCGACTAGACACTTGGCACTAACTTTCGTGTTGGCTGGGGTTGTTTGGTTTTGCTTGATTCTTAGTGGATGGGTTTATTCTTGAGGTCAAAGGGCGGCCCACTTGGTTCCTACAGGAAGGCCAAGTTGGCTTATTCCGTTACTTGTGTTAATTGAAAGGGTTAGTATTTTAATTCGTCCAATTACTTTGGGGGTTCGGTTGGCCGCTAACATTACTATGGGGCATCTTATGTTACATGTTATTGGTGAATATTTGGTTGGGTTTATTTGTGGGGGGTCTTTTGTTGGGGGGTTATTTGGGAGGGTGGTAATGTGGGGTTATGTTATATTTGAGTTTGCTGTAAGGTTCTTACAAGCCTATGTTTTTGTTTTGTTGGTTGGGCTGTACTCTTCTGATCATCCTATAGGACATAAGCACTAAGGGTTAAAGGATTAGTTAAAAAATAACGTGAGCTTGTCAAGCTCTTATTGCCTGTAAGGCATTCTTTTATGCCTCAGTTAAGCCCTATGTCTTGAGTGGTAGTTTTTTTGTCTTTTATAGTTTGTTGGGTGATATTAATAGTGGTTTTTTGGTGGGGAGTTGGAGGAGAGTATAAGGTTTGTGATGGGATGGCTAAAGTGGGTATGGTTAGTAAGTCTAAGATTGGGTGGAAGTTTAATAGTGGATTGAAACTTAAGTAAGTAAATGAGATTTTTTTCTGCTGTGGGTGTTGGGGCTATTGGGGTGTTGGTTGGCGGGGTGTGTTTAATGTCGCAGCGAAAGAGGCTTTTTGGGGCTTTGTTGAGGATGGAGATTTTTACATTAAGCGTTTATATTATGATTTTGGGGGTAGTTTGATTTCTCGGGGGGTTGAGGAGTGTTTGTCTGGTTTTTTTAGGTTTTGGGGTGTGTGAAGCGGCGTTGGGGTTAAGTGTATTAGTTTCTTTGGTTCGTAGGACTGGGAGTGATTACGTTGGTGGACTTACTGCTGGCCATTTTTAGGTTACTTATTATGGGAGTGGTAATTGGTGTCTTTGGTTTATTCAGTGGGTTAGTGTTGTGGTGGGGGTTCACTTGGGGTTGTGTTGTGATGTTTTTTGTGAGGCTTGAGATATGGTTTAGTTCTGTTGGGTTGGGTGGGTGTTGTGGTGAGATAATGGTTGTAGATAGTTATTCTTTTGGGCTTGTATCTTTGACTATCTTGGTTTCAGGGTTAAGGGTATTGGCTAGAGTACGGGATGTTTGTAAAAGTGGAAATAATTCTGTGAGGTTTATTTTTAGGGTTTTAGCTTTAACTGTGGTACTAGTTTTTTGCTTTAGGCTCAGGTCTATGTTGAATTTTTATATTATGTTTGAGTTTAGATTGATTCCTATTTTGCTAATTATTTTGGGGTGGGGGTATCAACCTGAACGGTTGCAGGCTGGGAAGTATATAATGCTTTATACTGTTAGGGCTTCTTTGCCATTGTTGGTTTTGATTTTATTGGTTTTGGTTAGAAGTGGATCTGTTTTTTGGTGATCGGGTCATTGTGGGGGTTTTGGGTTAAGGTGATTGGTTACCTTGTGCGCTTCATTAGCTTTTGTGGTGAAGTTACCAATTTATGGGTTTCATTTGTGGTTGCCAAAGGCCCATGTGGAGGCGCCAGTGGCTGGATCTATGATCCTAGCCGGTGTTTTATTGAAATTGGGTGGTTATGGATTGATTCGAATTTTTTATGTGTTAGGTGGCTTTAGCTGTTTTGTTATGACTGGGATGTTTTGCCTTGGGCTAGGTGGTGGGGTTATTGCGAGTGTAATTTGGTTTCGCTCAAAATGATGTGAAGGCCTTAGTGGCTTATTCCTCAGTTGGGCATATAAGGTTGGTTTTAGGCGGGGTATTTTCAAATACTGAGTGAGGGTATTTAGGTTGTTTGCTGATAATAGTTGCGCATGGGCTATGTTCTTCTGGGATGTTCTTTTTGGCTGGGAGACGTATAAGTGTTATAGGACTCGAAGTTTGTATTTAGTAAAGGGCGGATTGGCCTTGATTCCTGGTGTTGCTTTATGTTGGTTTTTAATGTGTGCTATTAATATAGCCGCTCCGCCTTCTTTAAATTTGTGGGCTGAGTTAATGTTAGGCATTTCTGTTTTGAGGTATTCCGTGGTTTTTGCTGCCTTGACGGGGGTCATAACCTTTTTAAGTGGTTTGTACTCTTGGTATGTTTATTCTGCCACTCAACATGGTCAGAGTCCGCTTTGAGTTCGTGGTGGTAGGTTAATGGAGGAGTTTGTTAATTATGTGGTTAATTTTGTGCTGGTGTTTTCTTTGATAGTGGTGGGGGTAAGGTTGACCTGTTTCTTATCATATTTAACTAGCTAGGTTTTTTACTTGAGGTAGTATAAGTTAGAAGTAGGGGCGTAAAGCCCCTATTTTTGGTTTACATAGTTTGACCCTTGCAATTATAGTAAAAAGTAATACACAAGCTAGTAAGATTACACAGCTGTTTCCTCTTTGAGAGTAGAGCGATCTTAGGGCTTGAGCCGTAGAGTTTAACCTTAGGCTAAGGTCTGAGTTAGTTTGGTGGTCTGAGGTAAAGCCTAGGTCTGTGAAACAGACGATGGTTGTGATTGTTAGGGTAATTGGCAATAGTTGTGGGTTAATGAAAAATGTTATGTTTGGGGAAAGTGATGCAATGTAGGCAAATATAACTAGTATTCCACCAATAAAAATAAAAAATAGTATGTAAGCGTATCATGGGCTTATTGTCCTAACGAGAACACAGTTGATGAAGGCTAACACCAACACTATTATACCGAGAGATAGAGGGTGTATTGGTAAAACTATTGAGGTTATTAGGTATAGCCATAAAGCGGATAAGATAAGGAGGGTGATTATATCGGCCAAGGTGGGCTTTTTGCTTGGAAGGCAACTGTACTTGTATACTACCGATGTTAAAGCGGCAAGTTGTTTAAATAATTAAAAGGGGAATTAGGCCTAGGAGAATGGCTAGCCTTACTGGTAGAAAGGATTTTCAAGCTATTGCCATTAAAAGATCGTATCGGTAGCGTGGTAAGGTGGCTCGAGCTCAAAGGAAGACGATTGCTATTGGGATAGATATAATTAGAGTACCCGTTAACATGCAAGATGTGAGAAGGCTTATCATTAAAATGTTTCTGTATTCAGCTATGAATAAAAAAGCGAAGCCAGCTCCACCATATTCAACATTAAAGCCAGAGACTAGCTCAGACTCTCCTTCAGCGAAGTCAAATGGGGCTCGATTTGTTTCGGCCAGGATTACTGCAGTTCATATAGCCCTAAGCGGCAGGAAAAGAATGGCAGTAGGTATTAGTGTGTTGGTCAGTCGAACTGTAACTAAATCTATTTTTATGCTTAAGAATAAGTAAAATAAAATGATTAATGTTATGGTTACTTCGTAAGAGATAGTTTGAGCTATAGCTCGAATGGCTCCCAAGAGCGCGTATTTGGAGTTGGAAGATCATCCGGCTATGAGAGTTGTGTAAACGGCTAGTGAGGAGATACATAGGAATAGTAGTATGCCTAGGATTATTTGAGATGTCAGTATAAATGACGGGTATAGCTGTCATAGGCTGAGTGCTAAGATAAGTATAATTGTTGGGGTTATAATGAATGGTAGGTAGTTGGAAGATGTAGGTATAACTCACTCTTTTACGAAGAGTTTTAAGGCGTCAGCTAGTGGTTGTGGAATTCCAATTATTCCTACTTTGTTTGGGCCTTTTCGAATCTGAAAGTAACCCAGAGCTTTACGTTCTAGTAGCGTAAAAAAGGCTACACCTAGAAGGATTAATAGGTATGTAGTGAGGGTTGAAATAATGTGTTGAGTCATCTAGTAAAGGGAGTGGTCTCCCTGATCAGAGCTTAAATCTGAGGCACTTTTCTGCCACTTTACTTCAAAGGGGTTATGGGCCTTTTACTTGGTGTAAGCAAATTGTAATTTATATACTACCTCTGAAAATATCAGGGTGTGAGCCCGTGTTCTGCCTCATCAGGGTAGTCCGTTCCTCCGGCGTGATATCTTTGTCCTGGCTGTTGCTTTGGTAAAGTTGCAGTTTACAGTATTAGTTGAATATACTACAGGGCACTTGGGTCAGATTGATTAAAGGCGGAGACTTTAACTCCATCTAATGATCCAAACTCATTCGTGAAAACCACTAGCCTTCAATTCAATGATAGTTAGTTTGTTTACATAAGAGCTTGTGGTTTCCAACAATTGAAATTTTTACAATAGGTGAGGAAGTTGTGGATAGGTGTAAAGTATAGGTATAAGGTAGAATGGGTAATATAGAGAGTATGAGGGGGGGATAGGGTACTCCGTATTCTCTACCTATGAGGTATATAGCATAAGTAGAGTTAAGGAGTAGTTATAGGTAGAATGGGTAATATAGAGAGTATGAGGGGGGGATAGGGTACTCCGTATTCTCTACCTATGAGGTATATAGCATAAGTAGAGTTAAGGAGTAGTTATAGGTAGAATGGGTAATATAGAGAGTATGAGGGGGGGATAGGGTACTCCGTATTCTCTACCTATGAGGTATATAGCATAAGTAGAGTTAAGGAGTAGTTATAGGTAGAATGGGTAATATAGAGAGTATGAGGGGGGGATAGGGTACTCCGTATTCTCTACCTATGAGGTATATAGCATAAGTAGAGTTAAGGAGTAGTTATAGGTAGAATGGGTAATATAGAGAGTATGAGGGGGGGATAGGGTACTCCGTATTCTCTACCTATGAGGTATATAGCATAAGTAGAGTTAAGGAGTAGTTTGTTGGGCTGCTAGTACGGGGTGGCTCGTGATGCTATATGAAAGTTTTGAAGCATTTGGGGGCTCCTTTGTTATCATCTGTTTTTTTATTTTCCGCTAGTTTGGCTTTGTGAGTGTTTGGGGTTTGTGGGGCTATTTATTTAGGGGGTGGTTTTCTGATCGAGTGGCAGTTTTTTTTCTTATGCGGTGTGGATTGAACTTTGCCTGTTGTTGTTGATTACACTAGAGTTGTTTTTTCCTGTTTTGTTTGTCTAATTTCTGGTTCGGTGTCTTTGTTTAGGGTGTCCTACATGGAGGGAGAGATTTTAATGCGACGGTTTATGTTATTGATTATGGGGTTTGTTGGGTCAATGAATTTGTTGATTTTTGTTCCTAGGCTAGTCACGGTTCTTTTGGGTTGGGATGGCTTGGGTATTGTGTCTTTTGCTTTGGTGATTTATTACCAAAACAAAAAGTCCTTGGCCGCTGGGATGTTAACTGTTTTGGCTAATCGTATTGGGGACGCTTTGTTAATTCTTGCTATTTGTTTTTTGGTGAATTGGGGCGAGTGGCGTTTTGGGTATGGGATGTTTGGTAGTTTTGGGGTGTTTATCTGTGTGTTGGTGGTTGTTGGGGCTATAACTAAGAGGGCTCAGATTCCATTTTCTGCTTGGTTGCCGGCGGCAATAGCTGCACCCACCCCGGTGTCGGCTCTTGTGCATTCGTCTACTCTGGTTACTGCTGGTGTTTATCTGGTGATTCGGTTTTATAGATCTTTACTTGAAAGGCCTGAGATCTTGTGGGTTTTGAGGAAAGTGGGGGCTTTAACGATAGTAATGGCCGGATTGAGGGCTTGTTGTGAGGTGGACCTGAAAAAAATTATTGCTTTATCAACACTCAGGCAGTTGGGGCTTATGATATTTACAGTAGGAATTGGTTATCCACTTATCGCTGTTTTTCACCTTTTTACTCATGCTTTGTTTAAGGCTTTGCTGTTTTTATGTGCTGGGTCAATTATCCATTCAACTGGGGATACGCAAGATGGTCGGATTTTGGGGGGGATTGGCCTAATATTACCTTTTAGTGGAGGGTGTTTGGTCCTTAGGAGTGGGGCTTTATGCGGGGTGCCTTTTCTCAGGGGGTTTTATTCTAAGGATTTAATTTTAGAGGGGGCTTTTAGCGGGCTTAGTGGTGGGTTAGAGATTGTTATTATGCTGGTTGGAGCTGGGTTAAGGCTTGTTTACAGTTTACGGATTTTATTAGTGGCCGTATTTGGGCAGACTTTTGGGAGCCCTGTGCTTTCTTTTGGGGTTGAAAGGGGTTATATGGTGATTTCTATCGGGGTATTAAGAGTTGGGGCAATTTTAGGGGGGTACTTTATGCAGGGGGTGTGGGCGTCTGTAAATGGGTTTGAGATTGTTGGTATTTTTGGGAAGGTTATTATTGGTTTTGTTACATTTGCTGGGTTACTGTATGGGCTTATTAGTTATTTGGCAGTTTGGAAGTTTAGGAGAACTTCAGTTGGGGGTTTGGGGTGATTTTTATCCACGATGTGGTTTATGGGTCTGATTTTTGGTAGATTAGTGGCTGGTGTTGGTTTAAAGGGGGGTGTTCTTGCACATTTGCGGTTGGATCACGGGTGGATAGAGGTTTTTGGTGGACAGGGTGTGTTTAAAGGCTTGGGGAGTGGGGTCATGCTTTCTCATATAGTACAAAAGGGTAGGTTGTTAGTTTTCACTCGGATTTTTGTTGTTGTAGTATTTGTTGTATTAACTGTTGCCCCACTCTTTTAAAACTGTTGCCCCACTCTTTTAGTAATTTATGATTAGGTTATTTGACGGATGAATATTTTATTTAGGAGGTGGAGAGAGGCAGGCGCCAGTTTAACATTTTCAGTGTTATGTTTTAAGTTTAAACTATCTGTCCTTGGTGTTGTTTAGGTTACTTAGGCTCGTGAAAAATGATTAAGTCTCATACTTTGGTTATAAGCGGGGCAATGATGAAATATGAGAAATATAAGATTGAAAAGGTTTGACCCACTCAAATGAAGGGGTCTTCTACGGGCTGTTTACCAATTCAAGTTAGGATAAGGAAAACTCTTACGAAGCCTCAGAAAAGGGTTTGGTTTATGGGGTAAAATGAGGTGGATCGTATTGTGTTAAGGTGAGTTAGTGGCATAAGGACTAAAATTAAAATTGACATAACTAGGGCAATTACTCCACCCAACTTATTGGGGATTGAGCGCAAGATTGCGTAGGCAAATAGGAAGTACCATTCTGGTTGAATGTGAATTGGGGTTCTTAGTGGATTTGCTGGAATGAAGTTTTCTGGGTCTGTTAGGAGGTTTGGGGAGAAAAAGCAAATGGTTGCTAATATACACAAAGCAATAATAAAGCCTACAGCGTCTTTTGTGGTGTAGTAGATATGGAATGGGATTAGGTTGGCATTTGAGGAGATGCCTAGTGGGTTGTTGGACCCAGATTCGTGGAGGAATAGAAGGTGGATTGCGGCCAAGGCCGCAATGGCAAAGGGGAGGACAAAGTGCAGAACAAAAAATCGTCTTAAGGTTGCGTTGGAGACTGAGAAGCCTCCTCATAGTCAATAAACCAGAGTTCTTCCTACATACGGGATTGCTGATAGCAGGTTGGTAATTACTGTGGCGCCTCAAAAGGATATTTGGCCTCACGGTAGTACGTAACCTAGAAAGGCTGTTGCTATAGTTAGAAATATTAGAATAACGCCAATATTTCATGTTTCTTTGGCTAGATATGAGCCGTAGTACATTCCACGACCTGAGTGAAGGTAGATGCAGATGAAGAAGAGGGAGGCACCATTTGCGTGGATGGCTCGCATAAGCCAACCATAGTTTACGTCTCGGGAAATGTGCGAAACGGAGTAGAAGGCTAGGTCCACGTTTGATGTGTAGTGTATAGCTAAAAAAAGGCCTGTAATAATTTGTCCAACTAGGCATAGGCCTAAGAGAGACCCAAAGTTTCATCAGGTGGATAGGTTTGATGGGGCTGGAAGGTCATAAAGAGAGTTGTTCAGGACTTTAATTACTGGGTGAGTTTTTCGTATTGGCAGTTTAATTCAGAAAATTAGCAGGGCTAAATCTAAAACTCCCAAAGTTTTTGTTTTACATAAACTATTTTCTGGACCATGGGTTATTGGGGTAGGTGAGGTTTATTCACTATCTATTAGGTAACAACTAATTGCTAATTGTAGCTTCTTCCCCTGATTTGTTGGATAATGATAGGTTGGCAGGTAAGTGATTACTTATTTGCTGATCCTAAGTCAGCGGTATTGATATACTAACCTGCTTAAAGTGCTATTAAAGTTAATGGAGGATAGTTTATTTTGTGCTTGGGTTGAGTGCACCCCTTGGGGTCCTTTCGTACAATCAAGGAGATTGTTAATAGAGGAGATAGAAACCAACCTAGCTTGCGCCGGTCTTAACTCAGCTCGTGTAAGGGTATAAAAGTCGAACAGACTGTCCTCTCATAGCGGTTGCACTAATGTGGATGACCTTAAGCCAACATCGAGGTCGCAAACCCAACTTTCGATGTGTACTCTTAAGTTGGATGACGCTGTTATCCCCGGGGTAACTGCTTTATTGTCTACATCGAATTTTGGATGCGTTTAAGTGATGGTCGGAAGCTTAGGTGGTTCCGAGATTGCCCCAATCAAACCTATTACACTTTTGTGCTTCTGGGCGGCAGTGTTTTAGATGGTAAAGTTCCGCGGGGTCTTTTCGTCTTCCTCTGGTATCTAAGTCTTTTCACTTAGATGAAAAGTTTTTTTAATATAAAAAGCACAGGTGTTCCTAGTCTTGCCTTTCACTGGCCCCCAATTAAGGGGCTATTTATTACGCTACCTTAGCACGCTCACGCTAACGCGGCCGTTTAAAGTTTCACTGGGCAGGCATTATCTTCTATGTCTGTGATCAGAAGACGATGTTTTTGGTAAACAGGCAGAGAACGTTATTGCCGAGTTCGCTTTATATATATTCGTTTATATTTGGGTTTTGGTTTCAGTTCTTTTAAGTTTTGTGGAAAATTGGTTGTTGAATACTAATAGAATGCCGGTACATTAGCGAGTTGTGTGTTGCGCTAGGTTCCTTTGGTGAGAAAAATTTAGACTTTGATATTACTATAAGTGCGTGGCTATTAACTAGAACGCTATTTGTTGGCTGTTTTTGGGCCTACTTTTAAAGTGGTTTGATTTCTATATTTTTATCTTTCTTCTGAGCTAATCCTCAGAAGACTAGCACCTATAGGGGCTTAGGTATAGTGTTTTCTATAGGGCAGCACTTTGATGCTTTTTAATGGAAAGCCAGCTATCTAACTATATGAAAGGCTTGTTACTTCTACTAAAAGTTACTCTATCAATTGTGATACATTGATTTTTAAGGTTTAGTAGCTCATAGTTGTTCGGGAGTTTAGTATTGTTAAATTTGTGTTGCTTCTCCATGATGCAAAAGGGATGAGTGGTTAGCTTTTCTGTTTTATGCGGAATGGTTACCCTTACGGGTATTAAAGGTGAGTGGGGTTTTGAGTGGTACTGGGTAGTGTGGGGGTTTTCTTTAGGTTTGACGTTGTGAGTTCGTGTGTTGGCTTGCAAAGGGGGTGGCCCGTGTAAAGAGGTACAATCTTTTGCCTCATTCTCGGCCACTTTGCTTTTGTAGCTCTGGAGAGGGTATACTCTAGTCTTCGGTTTACAAGACCGATGTTAATCAGCTTCATCAGAGCTGTCCTGGAGTATATATAACTGTGACCGGGTTTAAAGCTCGGTGCCTAGGTGTCTCGGCCACCATGGACGTGATAGGGGCAATTTCCATTACCCCTACTATGTTACGACTTATCCGGCTTTACTGCCGGAGTGACGGGCGATTTGTGCGCACTTAAGTTCTTGTTCAGACCGGTTTTATGGATGCGAATCTTACTTTCAAGTCCTCCTTTGTTAAATATTTAAGTTTTAAGTCTGATAGTGTGTTTATTTGTATCCCATGAGTCAGCTTTCCATTGGCTGTATGTCACCTGAATTGCGGGGAAGTGGCCCTGTTGCTTCCTTTGGGGTCTTTTTTGAGCAAGCATAAACGGCCATACACAAGCTGAGTGCTAGAAAAGTTGAGATTTTCGTGGATTATCGAATTAAGACACAGGATCCCCTGATGAGGAATTAAGCACCGCCACATTGTTTGAGGTTTGAGCTTTCGCTTTTAGTGTTCTTTTTGTGTTGGGCCACACAGTAGTCGGGTATCTAATCCGAGTTTTGAGGTTGTGGTTTGTTGGGGTTAAAGTGTAAGGCTTGTCTGGGTTTAGTTGTAATTTATTTTTTACGTAGAAAGGTAATCATTAGGCCATTGTTAGCTTTATACCCTGGTTTGAGGGGATTAGCTTGGGGCAGAGGTATAACCGCGACTGCTGGCACCACTTTAGCCACCCCTGTTCACCTGTTTTCTAGTGCGTAATTTCATAGCTTAGCTAAAATAGGACATTGGTGTTGTGGGCATAGCCATAACTTGGTGAATAAAGTTTTGGGTTAGTTTACTAATATAGTCTGTTAAAGGCTTTTCAGAGGCTAACCGCTTAGGCACAATGTGCGTGGGCTACCATATGTAGTTTAATTGGTGTAGTTAATTTGATACGTCAATGAAATATTTAAAACAAGGGCATAAGTATGCCTTTTTATGGGTCGAAACCATAATACATTAAGTTTCTTGTCTAAGTTATGGTAGAGATTGGTTGTGGACCAATTATAGCTTTCAAGGCTATTAGTTTGTTTAACTTAAACCTCTATCCTCATAGAGATTTAAGGCTTAGTTTTAAGCTGGTTAGGTCTCGGCAATATTTGTGTGGGCTTGGCTTGGCACTACGGCATAGCTCCTTGGGGTTGTGCTGGTGGTAAGGTCTCTGGGCTCATTAGGAGTTAGGGTGGTAGTTATTGGCGGATTGGTTGTTAGTGGGTCCGTGGCTGATACTATTAGACTGGTTGGTATACCATAGTACATAATCTCGTAAAGGAGTAGTAGGCATAATCTGGATAGAAGTAATAGTTTTAGGGTTGTAGAGAATTTTGGAATAGCTAAATGTACTTAATATACCCCTTTGGCGCGAAAATTCAACGTGCGAAGACACTCAGTTAGCATTGAGGTGAAGGGTGGGTAAAAGGATAAGTGAGTCGAACACTTTCTTTTTGGTTTCAAGGCAAATATTCTCCGAGGTCCTTTGTGTAGTTCTAGAGTGGTATGGGAACTCAATGATTGATTGCAAATCAAGTCTTTTATTTAAAGTATAGAACTGTTATCCTCTCTCTCTTTACTTAGTAGTTTAGGTTATTATAAGATTCTATAATAATAGTAAATGAATCCACCCTAGTAGGTGGTGGTATACTTGTTTAACAGGTATATGGAAAAAGTTGTGGTGAGGGTTTTATTGTCGGGGGTGCTGGGGGCTGTGTTGCTAGTTGTTGGGTTGTTTCTGGGATTTTCTGCTATGTCTGGTCGGGAGAAGTCCAGTGCGTTTGAGTGTGGGTTTGATCCGATGGGGTCTTCTCGGGTGCCTTTTTCTTTGCGGTTTTTCTTATTGGCTGTTATCTTTGTAGTTTTTGATGTGGAGATTGTTTTACTATTTCCTGCTGTATTGGTTGTTGGGGGGCCTTTAATGTGGCTTGGAGGGTGTTTAATACTGCTGGTTTTTTTACTATTGTTGTTTGTTGGGGTTATCCATGAGTGGCGTGAGGGGTCCTTGGAGTGGGAGAGATAGGCCCATGGACGCATGGTGTATTGACTAATATTTTTAGGTTTTTTGGGTGAGTAGAAGGGAGAGTGTGTCTATTTTTGGGTTATGAGCCCAACAGCTTGAATTAGCTTACCCTACTTAAAAGAAGAATAGAAGCGAGGATAGTGGTAAGACTTGGGCTAGAGAGAATATAATAGAGGACTTTGAAATGTGGGTCTTACTCAGCTGTATTTTAGCCAGTTCTAATAATGGGGAAAAGGTTAAAGATAGATAATAGAAAAGACTCACCAGGGCACCGAAAATTAAAGCTATGAGGACAGATAACCTAGCTTGGGTGGACTTAATAACAAGAAGCTTTATAATGAACCCTGCGAGTGGGGGCAAGCCTCCAAGGGAAAGAATGCTGGTGGCTAGTAATAGTGAGTTAATCGGCTTGTGGGTGGCGAATAGCTGCTTGTGAGATTTTGAGCTTGGTGAGGTTAAAGTAGTGTAAATTGAGAGGTTAATTAAAATGTAGGTCATTACATAAATAGATAAAACAGTGACATCTCTGTTGATGGCGGTTAACATTCAGCCTGTATGTGCGATTGAGGAGTAGGTTAGTAAGGAGCGGATGTCGGTTTGGTTTAGGCCCGCGATCCCGCCTCATAATGCCCTGACTCTTGCCACTAAGAGAACGTCGCTAGTTAAAGTTGAGGTGAAGGTGGCAATGGCAAAAATTGGAGCAATTTTTTGCCAGGTAAGAAGCAGAAAGGCAGGCAACAGAGAAAGGCCCGCTATTACAGGTGGGAACCAAAAATGAAACGGTGCAGCTCCTAGCTTTAGGCACATTGCGATTGATATTAGGGACTGTAGGTCATTTAGGTAGAGGGAGATTACAGCAGAGGCGATAAAAATTGTTGAGCCTAATGATTGTGGCACTAAGTATTTTATGGCTGTTTCTGACTCGTTTGCAGTTTCTTTTAAAAATATAAGTGGAATGAACCCTAACATATTGATCTCAAGGCCTATTCAGGTTATTAATCAATTAGACGAGGAGAGTACCATGCAAGTGCTTCTGATTATCAAAAACAAAAATAAAAATTTGTTTGGTGATTTCATTTAAGAGAAGTGGAAGGAGTTAAACCTCTCTTTATGTAGTTAGAAGCTACATATTAGCTCGGCTACTTCTCTTGCACCTTTTGGTAAGGTGCTTCTTCTCTCTTGTATAGGGTTGTATTTTTTATTAAAAATTTGTAGAAAAGTAGTAATTAGATGTTTTGTAATAAGACGGCCATGGTGGGATGGGGTAGGAGGAATTAAGAATTAACGAGTAGTTTAAGTAAAACAGCAGGTTGTGGCTCTGCAGATGGGGTTGTCTTTCGTTAGGGTTTAGGTGATTTAGTCTATTGAGTTGATGTGTAGATGGTGTATGAGGAAGATGAGCTTTTGAGGTCAATTTGGGTTTCAGGATAGTTTTAGTGCTTTAAGGTTTGAGTTAACTTTTTTTCACGACCATGCTATGTTTGTTCTTGTTTTGGTGTCTTCTTTTGTTGGTTATATGATGGTGTGTTTGTTGAAGAGAAGATTATCTTCCCGGTTTATTGTGGAGGCTCAGGCGCTTGAGGGGGCTTGGACTGTGGTTCCTGGGCTTCTTTTATTAATCTTAGCTATTCCGTCTGTTCGTCTATTGTATTTATTGGATGAAGTCGGTGGGCCTGCTGTGAGATTGAAGGCCATTGGACATCAGTGGTATTGGGAGTATGAGTACAGGGATGGTGGCAAGTCGGTGGGGTTTGATTCTTACATGATTGGTAGTGTAAGTGAAGGTAGCGGAGGTTATCGTTTGTTGGAGGTTGATAATCGATGTGTGTTGCCTTATGGCGTTGATAGTCGAGTACTTGTGAGGTCTGCTGATGTTATTCATGCTTGGGCTTTGCCCTCTGTTGGTGTGAAGGTGGATGCTATTCCTGGTCGGATTAATCAATTGGGGGTGCACCTGATTAGGTCAGGGTTGATGTTTGGGCAGTGTAGGGAGATTTGTGGTGTGAATCATTCTTTTATGCCAATCGGGGTGGAGAGAGTTTCTCCTGTGGTCTTTTATTCTTGGTTGATAAATTAATGGATTGACAGTAGGATTTGCGG